TTTCTTCGAAATTAATGTCCTCTTCCTCCGCATGTAGAAAAGGAATAAATAAATCAATCAAATTACGAGAAGCCTCATAAAGTGCTTCCTTAGGAGTTAAACTTCCATTTGTCCATATTTCTAGAAAAAGTATCTCTTGTTTTTCATTCCCATTCCCATAAGAATGAATACTATGATTCGCATTTCGAACAGGCATGGATACAGCATCTATAGGATAACTTCTATCTTGAGAGTCATTTATGGGTTCCATACGATATCCGCGATCTCTCTTGATTTGTAATCCAATACACAAATCAATTGGTTCCGTCAGATTAGCTATATATTGTGTCGTGTCAACTATTTCTACGTAAGGTGGTGAGATGATATCTTGAGCGGTTACGTATCTAGGACCCCTGACGCAAATCGACGCGCCTCTAACTCCATAGAGATTACTTCTCAATACAATTTCTTTCAAATTTAGTAAGATTTCATGTACTGATTCCTCAATACCTACTATCGTAGAATATTCATGTGGCACCTTCTCAGATTTTGCACGTGTGATACATGTTCCTTCTATTTCTCCAAGTAAAGCCCTTCGCATGGCAATACCGATGGTATCAGCTTGACCTTTCATAAGCGGTGACAGAATGAAACGACCATAATAAAGACGCTTACTGTCTACTCTTGATTCAACACACTTCCACTGTAGTGTTCGAGTGGATCCCGCTACTTCCTCTCGAACCATACTATACATACTATACTAGTATTATTATTTGATCATTGAATCATTTATTTCTCTTGAAATCGGTTTAATTCTTATTTCTACACACGTCTTTTTTTAGGAGGTCGACATCCATTATGTGGCATAGGTGTTACATCACGTACGAAACTTAATAATATACCACTTCTACGAATGGCTCGTAATGCTGCATCTCTTCCGAGACCAGGACCCTTTATCATAACTTCTGCTCGTTGCATACCCTGATCAACCGCTGTACGAATAGCATTTACCGCAGTGGCTTGAGCAGCATAAGGTGTTCCTCTTCTTGTGCCTTTGAATCCAGAAGTACCAGCGGAGGCCCAAGAAACTACCCGACCTCGTACATCTGTAACAGTTATAATAGTATTGTTGAAACTCGCTTGAACATGAATAACACCTTTTGGTATTCTACGTCCATTCTTGCGTGAACCAATACGCCCATTCCTACGTGAACCAATTTTTGGTATAGCTTTTGTCATATTTTATCATCTCATATTTATGAGTCAGAAATATACAAAAAGAAAAGATACGGAGATATCCATTTCATGTTAAAACAGATCCTTTACCTTATTTTTACTGTACTTATTTTATTTTAGAAAGTAAAGTTTCTTTTTAGAAAGATTACCCTTGTCTCTGTTTATGTTTCGGATTGGAACAAATCACTATAATTCGTCCACGCCTGCGAATCAGTCGACATTTTTCACAAATTTTACGAACGGAAGCCCTTATTTTCATATTTTTTATTCCTTACCTTAATTCTGAATCCACTTCTTGGAAGAGAATAAGTCTCTTGCATTTTTTTTTTAACTTCAAATTGTATACCCATGGTTAAAAAAATAACCTAATCGTTTGAATCTTTGTTGCGAAGTCGATAAATTATACGTCCCCTGGTTGAATCATAACGACTTACTTCAATTTTGACTCTATCTCCCGGTAGTATCCGTATAAAACTGCGCCGGATCCTCCCTGAAACATATCCTAGAATTAGATCTTCATTATCTAAACGGACCCGGAACATACCGTTGGGAAGTGATTCAGTAATTAAACCCTCATGAATCAATTTTTGTTCTTTCATTCCAGGCAACCTCCTTGAAGTATCAACTAATGGAGGAAGAGTTATATAACTCACCTTTCCTCTCTATTTTACAAATAGGAAGTTAGAGATCAAATTCGGATACCAGAGGTGGAAGATTACCATATATAACACAAAATTTCTCCTCCAATTCTTTCTAGTCGAGCTTCTCGATCTGTTATTATACCTCGAGAAGTAGAAAGAATTACAATTCCCATTCCGCCTAAAATCTTAGGAATTCGTTGATGGTTGGAATAAATTCGTAAGCCGGGTCGGCTGATACGCCTTAAAATGGTTCTAGTTTTATATATTCCTTTTCTAGTCTTTCGATGTCGCAGAGTTGAAACCAAGAAATATTTGTTACTTTCCTGATGTTTACGAACGTTTTCAATAAAACCTTCTCGTAGAAGTATTTTAACAATGTTTTCGGTGATATTTGTAGATGCTATTTGAACCCTTCCTTTTTTATCCATGTCAGCATTTCTTATAGAAGTTATTAGATCGGCGATAGTGTCCCTACCCATGACGAACTAGAATTATAGGTTCCTCTTAATTTTGATATAATCAACATGTTTTCTTTTTTTTCCTTTTTTTTTATTATTATTATTTTATTATTATTTTATTATTATAAAGTATATACGTGAGACACAATCTACTAATTTGATCTATTTCAGATACCCTACTATATCATAGTCTCATCTACTAATATTTATAATACTTCGGGAGCTAATGAAACTATTTTAGTAAAATGAAACTGTCTCAATTCTCGAGCGATCGCACCAAAAACTCGAGTTCCTTTTGGATTTCCTTCTTGATCAATGACAACTGCAGCATTGTCGTCATATCGTATTATCATACCGTTTTCACGTTTGAGTTCTTTACATGTACGTACAATTACAGCTCTAATTACTTCTGATCTTTCTAGAGGCATATTGGGAACTGCTTCTTTGATTACAGCAACAATAACATCACCAATATTAGCATATCGGTGATTACCAGCTCCTATGATTCGAATACACATCAATTTTCGAGCTCCGCTGTTATCCGCTACATTCAAAAGGGTCTGAGGTTGAATCATATCATTTTTATTTCAATCTGTTATTTCAATGCAAAAGTATGAAAGAAAAAAAAAAGAAATATTGTCCGTCCAGAAATAAATAAACCTGCGGTTGTTTTTTCATCCTCAATACCCCTTTTTGTTTAGTTCTACATCTCTATCCTGAAATAAGAAATTGGGTTCGTATAGGCATTTTGCGCGCAGCTATTGAGATAGCTGCTCTAGCTACAGTTTCTGATACTCCACCCATTTCATAAAGTATTCGACCCGGTTTAACAACGGATACCCAATATTCAGGGGATCCCTTCCCCGAACCCATACGTGTTTCCGCGGGTCTTACTGTAACAGGTTTGTCGGGAAATATACGTACCCATATTTTTCCACCACGACGCGCATATCGTGTCATTGCTCTTCGTCCTGCTTCTATTTGTCTAGCTGTGATCCAAGCAGGTTCAAGTGCCTGAAGAGCGTATCCGCCGAAACAAATATGATTGCCTCGACAAGATATTCCTTTCATTCTTCCTCTATGTTGTTTACGAAATCTGGTTCTTTTGGGGTTATAGTCGATGGTTATTTCTTAATTCCATCTCTACTGCAGAACCGGACATGAGAGTTTCTTCTCATCCAGCTCCTCGCGAATGAAAGGATTCAAATTCCATAATATTCCAGAATATTACAAATACACATTAATAGATTAGATACACATTAATAGGCACACATTAATAGATAATACACCAAGTAATGGCTTTTATTGATATTTAATTTCTTACATAGGAAGGAAGATGTATATACAAGATATACAATACAGCTAGACGTGTGTGTACATTTATGTATCTTTATAGATAATGTAATGCTTCTCTTTTTTATTTTTATAACGAAGAATCCTTTCCTTATTTTGACCTCTATTGAATTAGGACAAAATATTGTAATCCAATAAATAGAGGTTTCGCGGGCGAATATTTACTCTTTCCTGTTTCATTCGTAGGTTCAATTCATGACCTCTCAGAATAAATCAATTTTTTCTTGGTCCGTTCCGCCATCCCACCCAATGAATTATTAGGATTCGTTTTCAATAGAATCCTATGCAGTCACAGGTTCTGTCGTTCCCATAGCTTCTCCATTAATGGTTAGGTCTGAACTTTGCAACGGAGCTTCCAACAAAATTCGTTCCCGAGTCAATTTCCTCAGTTTTTATTAACCCGAAGTCTCTTTATTATTTTATTCTATTTATAATTATTTCATTTTCCAATTTTTATATTTATAATTATCTTATTCAGTATTGATTATCAGTATTGATGCTTTATCACACTGCCTTTTATGACGTGATTCATAGACCATACATATTGGAATCATATATCATTGATATTCTTGTTCTTTCTTTCTATCATCCTTCCATTTATCCACATCCCTTTATTGATTTTTTTTCTTTACAACCCATAATCCAATTTATTTTTTCTAGAAATAAAGAATTTCAGTTGCTACAACCATATGATAGATCCACTCATTCATATAGTGACTGTTTCTTGGGATCTCGACAATACGAAGCAATAAGTTGGTTATTAGTTTATTTTATATAATTACAAAGTTTATAGCGGGGTCAGTCTATTTCTTTTTTTTTTTAATCCCAACTTTTAATTATAAAGAAAAAACTAACGAGTCACACACTAAGCATAGCAATTATACCAAATGATCAATCGGATTTTTATTTAACCTTATAGAATTAGATTAGAATTGTTCATTTTTTTTAACGGAAAAAGAATGAAAGAGTTTGTTATTTTTTGTTCTATCACTGGACAGAATGGGAAGATAAGGTCGATTATTCCTCGTTTACAAATATCCAAATTTTTATGCCTAATACTCCATAAATAGTTCGAATTGTATAGGAACAATGATCAATTTTAGCGCGAATTGTTTGTAGGGGAACTCTACCTTCTCTGATCCATTCGACACGTGCAATTTCTTTTCCGTCGATACGGCCTGCGATTTGCACTTGAATTCCTTTTGTATCCGTTTGTTCAGTTAATTCAATAGCTTTTTTCATTGCTTTTCGAAACGAAACTCTATTCTTTAATTGTAAAGCTATATATTCTGCAAGAATATTAGGTTGTCCATAAGGTTTTTCAACTCTTGTG